GATCCTATACTTCATTATATTATAACACATTAGAACATTAATTCATTTCATATAGAGAAGTAATGTTTATTTTCTATATATATAGAAATTCATATATTATATAATGAATAAATAAATATGGAAATGATATGGATATATCATATTCTAATGAAGATATGATAAATATAAAAATTTTGAACGGTTCATGAAAGGTGGAAAACTTATTCGGATTTAGTCACACCATTCCATTATATTGACAATTACAAAAAACTATTCATACTATGAGTATAGTATGATGTCGATTGGGCGGATATGCCCCCATCGTCTAGTGGTTTAGGACATCTCTCTTTCAAGGAGGCAGCGGGGATTCGACTTCCCCTGGGGGTAGGGTACTACGAAAGGAGATTGATCATGTATTATCAATAAGTCTAGAATTGATTCTTCCTGGGTCGATGCCCGAGTGGTTAATGGGGACGGACTGTAAATTCGTTGGCAATATGTCTACGCTGGTTCAAATCCAGCTCGGCCCAAGAATTCGCCGATCCGTCATGAGATAAGAAATTTTTCCTCCGGAAACGCCTGGGGGATAAAGAAAAGAATACATACATTGTTATATCCTTTTTGTTCCCGTATATTCTTCATTTTTTAATGATCTAGATTCATATCATGATCCCTAAATATAGGGAAAGGGTGAAAGAAAAGAATAAAAATATATATTTTTTATTTTTCATTATTATTAAAAGATTTCTTATCAATTCAATCGATTTAATTTAACACGATTTGACAATAAGATTACTAGTAATCCGTATCGTTCTCACTAAAGTCCATATCCATGCGGATATTAATATATCACCCCTTTCTCCGTTTTTTCTCTGTTACAATACGAAATCGTTTTAATCAAATCATTAAGAATATGTATTGTATGCTGTATACCTTATTTCTCTGGGATTGTAGTTCAATTGGTCAGAGCACCGCCCTGTCAAGGCGGAAGCTGCGGGTTCGAGCCCCGTCAGTCCCGACCTAGTATCCGATGATTCCCTCAATTAATCTCTTGATTCCATCAACCCATCTCTTGCTTTTTTGTTATGTGGCGGGACGAAGGGGGGATCTAATTCCCAGAGGGGGTCCTTATTTCTTCTTTTTTTTTTTTTCGTTTCGAATTTCTTATTTTATTGAATTGAGAAAATACGGCAATTTCAATTATTTCAATTAATACCGACCGATTGGTGGGGGATAGACATATGTGGATTGTTACAATTGTTGGTAGCACGATTCCAACAGATCCCGTACTTGTCTAATTTTTTGATTGCTCCCGATCCGCGGACGGGGGTTGAATACCCATATGTTTTCACCAGAGCACATACACAAATTTTCATTCGTTTATTGCAAAATGAAGTTCATTTTCATTTTCACTTTAACATAGTTACCTCGATAAAATACTTTTCAAATTAAAGCTACCCCCCTCTTCTAACTCCGATTTTCTATAACCTGAACAATCAATTTATATCATTCAAACTGCACGCTTTACTTTTTCTATTTATATATGTGTCCCATTACCAATCCAATTTTCTATTAATAATAAGAAAAGAAAGATCAAACAAAGAAAGGATCCACCCCCGTTTCTTTTCTTAGTGAGGGAATGCATAATCTTTTTTTATTCCCATTGAATTGAGGGGGAAGGTCTTTATCGAAGAAAGAACCAACTCAAAAAAGTGAATTTGAGTTTTCGAAATATTATTTCTTCTTCTTTTTTCCATTGAACTTCTACTATTGATGGGGTTTGTGACCAATGGAAGTGGAAGATGGGTCAGATAATACCTCATTATTTTATATTATTTATTTATAGGATTATATAAAGAAGACGGTAGGTTATAGAAAGAATGAATAATGATAAATTCAACGGGATTCTTGATTTGATCAGGAATTCCATTTTTGATTATGATTATTTTTTTATTCCGTATGGATAAAAGATCTTCCTATGTTATACTATTCCATTCTCAACGACGAATAGATTTGATAGCTCATATATTGTTATTCATGATATTGATCCGATTCAATATCATCGGGATGTATTCCCCCCATTGAATTTACAGGAGAAAGATTTAGAATCTCTATGTTTTATGGGATTAGATCCCGAGTTATTATGAAGTAAAAAACGATGAAATTATGGAAGTAAATATTCTCGCATTTATTGCTACTGCGCTGTTCATTCTAGTTCCTACTGCTTTTTTACTTATTATTTACGTAAAAACGGTCAGTCAAAATGATTAATTTGAATCAAACTTGATTTCTTAGTTCTTATCAATTCAATAATGGAAGAAATGAAAGGGATTCAAATTCGGCGTCTTAAATGAAATGAGCGGATTAAAATCAGCAGTATATGAGATCTGATAGTGTGGTAGAAAGGTTCCTATATTTCTTTCTACCACACTATCGATTATTATATAAATATAAAATTCGAAAGTCGGGCTGTATATTATAATTATAAAGATATATTTATCTGGGAATTTATTATTATATATTTATATAATATTATAGTATAGGCTTAATCACCCCGTAATTTATTGATATAAATATTATATATAAAATATAGAAATATGTATGTATATACATATAAATAAAAATATCCCAATTCGAGTTCTTTGCTACATCCATTTGATTTGTACCAATTTTGATCAATATAATATAACCGAATGCCCACTTTGACTCTTATGTCTTACGGTTCTAATTACTAGTTTTATTATTTTATTAGTTAATTTATATCCAATATGGATCCTCTGGGATCCGTCGAAACAATCAAATCAATGTAAGAATATATGGTATGGGCATAGAATAGATTATATAAAAGAACCCTAGTCATCCTTTTTTTAGTATTCCGACAAGGAGTAATTGATTTAGCCGTTGACAGATGATTCAAGGAATTCTTCCTATTTGTAAGTAGTAGATACCGCCTATTTTTAACGCGTAAACCGTGATAATGATATTAAGTGAGTGTGAGTCTAGTCTATAAGAAATAATATTTCTAGGAGTCTAAATCCAAGGTAAATGCACAATATACTATAATATGTGAATCACCCAACGTTTCTCTCTGTATGGTATAAAGTACGTATCTACATAATAACAGATAGACTTTCTCTTTGAACAGTAAGGCGAGAAACAAATAAAAAAGGGGGTTGGTTGCTCCTCATTGTAATATCCATATATAATTCTGTTAAAAGCGAGTTTATCAAAATATTTTATTTAGGTCAACAATTTCATATCATGTGTATTCCTTTTACTTTCAAAATACGAGCATGGGAATCATTGAAATATTTGTTTGATTGAAAGGTTATTCTTCATCTATTACATTAAGGATTCCAGTATAATTTTGAAATGAAGATATTTTTCTTTAAAAACGCTTTGCAGAACGATCTATGAAACTATTGATACAATACAGTTTGATTATTCAACTCAATTAAATTAGTAATGACCCTAGAGTCCACTTCTTCCCCATACTACGAGTGAAAGGGAAAATGTAAAGACTACCATTAAAGCAGCCCAAGCAAGACTTACTATATCCATGTGAATTATGTCCCCTATCTCTATGAATATGAAGAAACTCTTCCATTATTGATTACTAATAATAATGCAATCAATGGCACAGAGTCAAAAGGGAATTCTGAACGAAGGCTGATGATAAACCAATCCAGTAACCCCGCCCATAACAAGTTCATATATGATTATTTAGAAACATTAAGTACAAGCAAGATACACAGCTACTTTCTTGTAATTATCAAGAAAATTCTATTAATGGAACTTGTAGGAATAGTAAGACCTATCGTTTCTTTTGTTACCCTTCATAATAAAAAAGCATAACAATATACAATCAAGATAGATCACTATCTATCACATACCTCTACCTACTGTTTGATCTAATCCTTGCGTCTTCCCGAGTATTTCACAAAAACACTCGGGGGACCTTCTATTACATTCTTGCCCGGGTGTTACCGAAAATAACGAAGTTTTTCTTTTTCAACAAAAAAAGCCAATTACTCATACAATCCAATATTGATTGAATGTCTGAGCACTCATAAATTCTCGCGAGTCTGTATACAAGGAATCTTCCACAACTACCAATTTCCCACTCAACTATATAATTCAAGAATCCATCATTAGGTCATTAGACAGTACATTAGTACTGGAAGTCTTGATAGCCTAGCCCTTCCTTCCTATACTAAAATACTCCCCGGAACTCCAGGCGCAAGGATTGACATTCTCCAGCTTTTAAAAATCAAGCAAGTATCTGAAGTTCGAGTCTTTTTGCTCTGCTTATGCTAGGCAAGGATCGGCGAATTCTATTCTATCAGCACGCAAAGGTATTTATAATTTTTTATTGATCAGGCGGCACCCGGATTTGAACTGGGGAAAAAGGATTTGCAGTCCCCCGCCTTACCACTCGGCCATGCCGCCAAAATGAGAAAAATAGATGAAATATCCCCCCCGTTTTTTGATTGGATTTGCATCTTGAATCCCGTTTTTCTTATTCCTTTACCAATAAACCTAAACAAAAAAAAAAATCCTTCCTTTTTGTTTGATTTTGATTGGAGACGAATCCTTTCTATTAATTGTTATTAATTGTATTGTATAGTATCTCAAATATCAAAACACGCAACGCCTAAAAATCCAAATTTCCCTCCTTTTTTATATTGAAATTAAAGACCATTTTTTCATTTTGAGTCACACAAGCAAAAATTCCATGCAAATTCAATTGGACCCATTAACTTTAACTATTGACTGTTAATTCATGAAAAGTTCTTGGATCTCCAATTTTGTTTCCTTAATGGCATAACAAAATGCAATTGATACACAACTAATCCGTATCCAAAATTTTCAATACTAAATCCTTTTCAATTTCAAGTATAACTTCAAGTATAACAACAATTATGTGTATATGTAAACCCCGGAACAGAAATTGTTACACAGATTAATCCGGGATCTTATTTATCTATGATATGCCCATAGGGGGGGAGAGTTAAGGTAAT